AAAGTCCTTGGTTATTTAACTTAGATGAAATAGTAATAGTTTTAGATGAAATAGTAATAGTTCCGCTCATTGGTATACTACAAAAATGGGAATGAAATCAATCTGATTCCAATATCTCATATCTTTCCCAAACAAAAGGGGACAATTTAAGTGGAAAGCCCATATCTATATCTATTTATTAGAATAAAATTAGTCTGTTTTTATGTTATTTCGTACTGTATAATTCCTTTGCTTTGTTTGTGGGATCATTTTCCCCGAGGGGTAATGAAAAGAATTCTAGAATGGATTGCTAATTATGCCTAGATCTCATATAAATGGAAATTTTATTGATAAGACCTCTTCAATTGTAGCCAATATCTTATTACGAATAATTCCGACAACTTCAGGAGAAAAAAAGGCATTTACCTATTACAGAGATGGTGTGATTTGATTCTTTTTTCTTGTTTTTTTTTAGCCCTCACCTCAGTCTTACGAGAAAGAGACGCGGTTCGGTATAGAAAGAACGAAATTCTTGAAATAAACCTACGCTCGGTGAAGGTGAAGTTTGGAGATAGAACAATTCCTTCTATCGTGTATCCTCGATTGATGCAGCCTCAGATGTTTCAATTGTTGATTTGAGTATTGAGCGAAAGGTTACACCTATGGGTTCTGTATTGCGGGTCAATCCTACACTACATTAGTACCAATAGACGGCATAAGGGAAAAAGCACTACACCTAGGAATCAACAACACAAAAACTTTGTTATAAATTCCCCCTTTCCTTATCGGTATCGGGACTAACAAGAATGGTTGGGACAACAAACATCCATCTCGTTTGTACTTTGGATACCCGTATAACCATCAAAGATCGTTGAAGTGACTAATTCCTGGAAATAGAAGGCGTTGAGAACAAAGAAATTGTTGGAGTTACCATTTATATCTAACACTAATATGATTGGTGTTAAGAAAAAACCTCTTGCGGGAAGGCTGGCTAGAGATTTCTTGTAAAAATACTAGTTCCTTTCAGTTCATAATGAGATGAGAATAGTTCAATTTTTATTCTATGGATTATTCCCCTTAGTACTATGTGCAGAAGGGAGGAGCCGTATGAGATGAAAATCTCATGTACGGTTCTGGAACGGAGATTTTTTGAATAGAATGAACGACCGTAACGGATGTTGGCTCAATCCGAAGGAAATTATGCGGAAGCTTTACAGAATTATTATGAAGCTACGCGACCAGAAATTGATCCCTATGATCGAAGTTATATACTCTATAACATAGGCCTTATACACACAAGCAATGGAGAGCATACAAAGGCTTTGGAATATTATTTCCGGGCACTAGAACGAAACCCATTCTTACCACAAGCTTTTAATAATATGGCCGTGATCTGTCATTACGTGCGACTATCTCCACTATAGAAATAAGGAAAAAAAGCAAAGATCAAATTGGCTAGTAAATACTAGAAAAAATAGGCTTTCTACATAATGCATCGTCCAAAGCAACGATTTTTATCAGCTGTAGCAAGGAAAGAGACTTCACGAGAACCAAAATAGGAAGAAAAAAAAATGAGTGCAGCCTATATACTATATTCTATGGATAAAGGATCAAATTGATAGAGAAAGCACCGTAAAGATCAATTAGCGAGCTATTGAGTCGATACAGTTAAGAACTGCTTACTTATGTCATGATATGGGACAAAAGTTAGGAATCAACTTATGTAATAGAGTCGATCCACTAAGGTATTGAGCAGCGGTGTAGCATCAGATCCCAAGGATAGTAAGTTCTTTTTTCTTATGGAAAAAAGTCTTTTTCAAAGATTCTATATGAATTCCATATATGAAACCGAGATAGTTACCTTTCAGAAAATTATAACGATATTGTGGGGATACCTATGCTTCATTCTTCTGAAGGTGGGAGAAAAGATCAAACTGATTCTGATTATTGATCAAAATTAGGGTTTGAAACTTATGTAATTAACTTCTTCTGGTTAACCCAAGAAAAAATGGGATAGGTTTATGAGAAATCTAATTCAGTTAGCATAGGTAAGATAGGACACAAAAAGAATCGATTTTTGTTTGAGCCGTATGAGATAGGAAACTCTCAAGTACGGTTCTAAGGGAAGGAACCACCTATTCCGACCGGGGAGAACAGGCCATTCTACAGGGTGATTCTGAAATTGCGGAAGCTTGGTCCGATCAAGCTGCTGAGTATTGGAAACAAGCTATAGCGCTTACTCCAGGTAATTATATTGAAGCACATAATTGGTTGAAAATCACGAAGCGCTTCGAATAAAACCACTCTCTTTTTTAATGAATTTTTTTTTTTTTAATAGGTTTGGTTGTTGGATCCATCAATCAAATAAAATAGATCGTTCCTATGAGAAGATCTAATCAAGAATTTCATTATATCTCTTCCTTCTGCATTATATTTTGTACGGTATCTCATAGGGATAAATGATATGGATACAGTATAGAATAGAACTAATAAAGTAAAGCTAATAAAAAATACTAAATAT